TTAAAAATAAGCTAAATAAAGCTTTTGGGCTCATACCTCAAATATAAAGGAAATCCTTTTTTTTAAAAATAAAGTGCCTGATTAAAGGATTATTCTGATAGAGTAAATTAAGTAGACTTCTACCTTTATTATATTTTATAGAATTAAACTATATCTAATAATATCAAAAATTATTGTGCATCTTACACTAAAATATATTTTAAATTTATAATTTAATCATAGCCCCCTATTTTAAATTTTTTTTAATTTTAACTCAAATAAAATATTTTTCTTTTTTATTATTTTTTTCAGAACTTTAATTTCCATTTCCTCTAATTCCTGACTAGGATGTTGAATTGGATTAGAAATTAATCTTATAAGATTTATCCCCCTAATTTCTAATTCAAAAAATTTATTATCCTCAGAAGCAGCTTTAAAATACTTTTTAGCTCAATCTATTGCATCTATCAATTTTTTATTTACTATTTTAATAAAAATAATATTATTAAAAAATTTTGAAATTCATAATTTTATTTCAATTATAATTAATTCTTCAATACTAATAAAAATAGGATCAGCTCCTTTTCATTTTTGATTCCCTAATATTATTGAAGGATTATCATGATTTAATTGTTTTATTATTATAACTTGACAAAAAATTTCACCTATAATTTTATTATCTTATTATTTTAATAATAATTTTTTAATAATTATTGTAATTTTAAATGTAATTATTGGAGTAATTGGAGGGTTTAATCAAACTTCTATTCGAAAATTAATATCTTTTTCCTCCATTAATAATTTAGGATGAATAATTATTGCATTAATAATTAGAGAAAATTTATGATTTATATATTTATTTTTATATTCCTTTTTAATTAGAATTATATGTTTTTTTTTTAATATAATAAACATTTATTTTATTAATCAATTATTTATTATTAATATAAATTTTAAAATTAAATTTTATTTTATAATTAATTTTCTTTCCTTAGGTGGATTACCTCCATTTTTAGGATTTTTCCCTAAATGAATTATTATTAATTTTTTAATTAATAATAATATAAACTTTATTTCATTTATTTTTATTATAATAAGATTAATTATATTATTTATCTATATTCGAATTATTTATTCTTCTATTATTTTTAATTTTTTTAAAATAAAATGATTAAAAATATTTATTAAAAATAATAATTTAATATTAATTAATATTTTTAGAATAATTTCATTATTAGGTATAATTTTTAGAACATTTTTTTTTTTATAAGACTTTAAGTTAATATAAACTAATAATCTTCAAAATTATAAATAAAGAAATTCTTTAAGTCTTAGTATTTTATACCCCTTAAAATTTGCAATTTTATATCATTATTGACTATAAGACTTAATAAAAGAGATTATTTCTCGTTAATAAATTTACAATTTATCGCTTAAACTCAGCCATTTTATTTGCGAAAATGACTTTACTCAACAAATCATAAGGATATTGGAACATTATATTTTATTTTTGGAATTTGATCTGGAATAGTAGGAACTTCTTTAAGATTATTAATTCGAACCGAATTAGGTAATCCAGGATCCTTAATTGGAGATGATCAAATTTACAATACTATTGTTACAGCTCATGCTTTTATTATAATTTTTTTTATAGTTATACCAATTATAATTGGAGGATTTGGATATTGATTAGTTCCATTAATATTAGGAGCTCCAGATATAGCCTTTCCTCGAATAAATAATATAAGATTTTGATTACTTCCCCCTTCATTAATTCTTCTAATTTCAAGAAGAATTGTAGAAAACGGAGCAGGAACTGGATGAACAGTTTACCCCCCCCTATCATCTAACATTGCCCATGGTGGTAGCTCTGTAGATTTAGCTATTTTCTCCCTTCATTTAGCCGGAATCTCCTCAATTTTAGGAGCTATTAACTTTATTACTACTATTATTAATATACGAATTAATAATATATCATTTGATCAAATACCTTTATTTGTATGAGCTGTAGGCATTACTGCTTTATTACTACTTTTATCTTTACCAGTATTAGCTGGTGCTATTACTATACTTTTAACTGATCGAAATTTAAATACTTCTTTTTTTGATCCAGCTGGAGGAGGAGACCCCATTCTTTATCAACATTTATTTTGATTTTTTGGTCATCCTGAAGTTTATATTTTAATTTTACCTGGGTTTGGTATAATTTCTCATATTATTTCTCAAGAAAGAGGGAAAAAGGAAACTTTTGGTTGTTTAGGTATAATTTATGCTATAATAGCAATTGGATTATTAGGATTTATTGTTTGAGCTCATCATATATTTACAGTAGGAATAGATATTGACACCCGAGCATATTTTACCTCAGCAACTATAATTATTGCTGTTCCAACTGGAATTAAAATTTTCAGATGATTAGCTACCCTTCATGGAACTCAAATTAATTATAGACCTTCTATTTTATGAAGTCTAGGATTTGTATTTTTATTTACAGTAGGGGGATTAACAGGAGTAATTTTAGCTAATTCTTCTATTGATATTATACTCCATGATACATATTATGTAGTAGCTCATTTTCATTATGTATTATCTATAGGAGCTGTATTTGCCATTATAGGAGGATTTATTCACTGATATCCTTTATTTACTGGACTGTCTCTTAATTCTTACTTATTAAAAATCCAATTTTTATCTATATTTATTGGAGTTAATTTAACTTTCTTCCCTCAACACTTTTTAGGATTAGCTGGAATACCTCGACGATATTCTGATTACCCAGATAGATTTTTAACATGAAACATTATCTCATCTTTTGGATCTTATATTTCTCTTATTTCAATAATAATAATAATAATTATTATTTGAGAATCTATAATTAATCAACGAATTATTCTATTTTCTTTAAATATACCCTCTTCTATTGAATGACTACAAAATTTACCTCCCTCTGAACATTCATATAATGAACTTCCTATTTTAAGAAATTTCTAATATGGCAGATTATATGTAATGGATTTAAACCCCATTTATAAAGGATTATCCTTTTTTTAGAAATGGCAACTTGATATAGTATCAATCTTCAAAATGGAAATTCTCCTTTAATAGAACAAATTATTTTTTTTCATGATCATACTTTAGTTATTTTAATTATAATTACTATTTTAGTAAGATATCTTATAATAAGTTTATTTTTTAATAAATATATTAATCGATTTTTATTAGAAGGCCAAATAATTGAATTAATTTGAACTATTATCCCAGCAATTACTTTAATTTTTATTGCTCTTCCTTCTCTACGTTTACTTTATCTATTAGATGAACTTAATAACCCTTTAATTACTTTAAAATCAATTGGCCACCAATGATATTGAAGATATGAATATTCTGATTTCAATAATGTTGAATTTGATTCCTATATAATTCAATACGAGAAAAATTCCCCTCAAAATTTTCGATTATTAGATGTTGATAATCGTATTACCTTACCTATAAATAATCAAATTCGAATTATAGTTACCGCTACAGATGTTATTCATTCCTGAACTATTCCCTCACTAGGAATTAAAATCGATGCCAATCCTGGGCGATTAAATCAAACTAACTTATTTATTAACCGTCCTGGAATCTTTTTTGGTCAATGTTCAGAAATTTGTGGAGCAAACCATAGTTTTATACCCATTGTAGTTGAAAGTGTTTCAATTAATAACTTTATCATAATTGAATTAATAATTATTCTTTCATTAGATGACTGAAAGCAAGTACTGGTCTCTTAAACCATTTTATAGTAAATTAGCATTTACTTCTAATGAAAGAATTAGTTAAATAATAACATAAATATGTCAAATTTAAATTATTACTATAGTAATATTCTTTTATTCCACAAATAATACCTATTAATTGAATTTTACTTTTTATTTTTTTTATTATTACTTTTATTTTATTTAATATTATAAATTATTATATTTTTAAAATTAAAAATAATAATTATAATAATTTTAACCATAAAAATTTTAAAAAAAACCTTAATTGAAAATGATAACAAACCTTTTTTCAATTTTTGACCCTTCAACTAATATTTTTAACCTATCTTTAAATTGAATTAGAACTTTAATTGGTCTTTTATTCTTACCTTATTCTTTCTGAATTATTCCTAATCGACATTTTATCTTATGAAATTTTATTCTTAATAAACTTCATAATGAATTTAAAACTTTATTAGGACCTAATAGATTTAAAGGATCCACATTTATTTTTATTTCTTTATTTTCTTTTGTTTTATTTAATAATTTTTTAGGATTATTCCCTTATATTTTTACAAGAACTAGTCATCTTACTATTTCTTTATCTATTTCTCTAACATTATGATTAAGATTCATATTTTATGGATGAATTAATAATTCTCAACATATATTTATTCATATAATTCCTCAAGGAACTCCTGGTATTTTAATACCTTTTATAGTATTAATTGAAACTATTAGAAATATTATTCGACCAGGAACTTTAGCTGTCCGACTTACAGCTAATATAATTGCAGGTCATTTATTATTAACTTTATTAAGAAGAACTGGAAATAATATATCTTTTTATATATTATTTATTTTAATTTTCTTACAAATTTTATTATTAATTTTAGAATCTGCAGTTGCTATTATTCAATCTTATGTAATTTCCATTTTAAGAACTTTATATTCTAGAGAAGTTAATTAATGACAATAAATAATAATCACCCATTTCATTTAGTTGATTATAGCCCATGACCTTTAACAGGAGCTATTGGAGTAATAACATTAGTTACAGGAATAATCAAATGATTCCATGAATTTAATATTAATCTTTTAATTTTAGGATATATAATTGTAATTTTAACTATATATCAATGATGACGAGATATTTGTCGAGAAGGAACTTACCAAGGTAAACATACTATTAAAGTCTTTAAAGGATTACGTTGAGGCATAATTCTTTTTATTATCTCAGAAGTATTTTTTTTTTTATCATTTTTTTGAGCTTTTTTCCATAGAAGACTTTCCCCTAATATTGAAATTGGAGCTATATGACCTCCCTTAAGAATTTTAACATTTAACCCCTTCCAAATTCCTTTATTAAATACTATTATTTTAATTACTTCAGGAGTTACTGTAACTTGAGCTCATCATGCTATTATAGAAAATAATTATTCTCAAACACTACAAAGTTTATTTATCACAATTTTATTAGGAATTTATTTTACTATATTACAAGCTTATGAATATTTAGAAGCATCTTTTACTATTGCTGATTGTATTTATGGCTCAACTTTTTTTATAGCAACAGGATTTCATGGCTTACATGTAATTATTGGAACAATTTTTTTATTTATTTGTTTTATTCGTCATTTAAACTATCATTTTTCTAATAAACATCATTTCGGATTTGAAGCAGCTGCTTGATATTGACATTTTGTTGATGTAGTATGATTATTCCTTTATATCTCCATTTATTGATGAGGAAATTAATTTATTTATATAATATATTTAGTATATTTGATTTCCAATCAAAAAGTTTAATTAAAATTAATATAAATAATCAATCTTTTATTAACTATATCAATTATTATTATTATTATCTCAAATATTATAATATTATTATCAGTAATCCTTTCTAAAAAATCATTTATAGACCGAGAAAAAAATTCACCCTTTGAATGTGGATTTGATCCTAAATCATCAGCGCGATTACCCTTTTCTTTACATTTTTTTTTAATCACAGTAATTTTTTTAATTTTTGATATTGAAATTGCATTAATTTTCCCAATAATTATCTGTTTTAATTTAGTTAATACTATTTACCTAACAAAAATTAGATTTTTTTTTTTAATTATATTACTAATTGGACTCTATCATGAATGAAATCAAAATATACTTAATTGAACAAATTAGGATTATAGTTTAAAAAAAACTTTTGATTTGCATTCAAAAAATATTGAAATCAATTTATCTTAAATAAAAAGCAATTTATGCTTTTAATTTCGACTTAAAAGAAAGAGTTTATTACTCCTTATTTATTAATTGAAACCAAAATAGAGGTATATCACTGTTAATGATATTATTGAATTATATCCAATTAAATGAAATATATAAATTAAGCTTCTAACTTAAATAATAGTGGTTAAATACCATTAATATTTCTTTTATTTATATAGTTTATATAAAACACTACATTTTCATTGTAGAAAAAAAAATATATTTTTTATAAATATTTAAAGATTATTTAATCTCCCTAATATCTTCAATATTATACTCTAATTATAAGCTATTTAAATTAATATGTTAATAATAATATTATATAAAAAATTATTATTCATAAAATAAATCTAAATAAATAAATTTTAAAATTATTTATTTGATAAAAATTATAGAAAATAGAATAATTTTTTAAAATTTTATAAATTCCTTGACCTCTATATAACTCTCTTCATCCTATATCAATATTCTTTACTAAATTATGCCCAATATTTAAAAAATAATAATTAAGTCCATAAGTTGATAAATTAGGTATAAATCACATTAAAGATAAAAAATTTCTTAATGTATAAGTTAATAAAAACTTATTTATAGAATAAATTTCTATTTTTCTAATTAAATAACCTATTAATAACCCTAAAAATCTAACATATAAAACCATAATTTTTATATTAAAAGGTAAATAAATTATATAAGGATAATTAAAAATTATTCAACTTAAAAATCTTCCCACTACTAAACTTATAAATAATAATATAAATATTCTTTTCAACATAGTATAATCCTCATCATATAAATTATAAACTACTAATAAATTATAATCATTTACCATTAAATAAAATAATAAACGAATAGTATAAAATATAGTTAATCCTGTAGAAAAATAATATAAAATAAAAATTAATAAATTTAAATTTCTTATTCTTACTATTTCTAAAATTAAATCCTTAGAATAAAACCCCGCCAAAAAAGGAATTCCACATAATGATAAATTAGAAATTCTTAAACATAAAGAAGTTAATGGAATATACATTCTAATTCCACCTATATAACGAATATCTTGAATATCATTTATTATATGAATAATAGCACCTGCACATATAAATAGTAAAGCTTTAAATATAGCATGAGTTAATAAATGAAAAAAAGCTAAATCAGATAAACCTATTCTTAAAATTCTTATTATTAAACCTAATTGACTTAAAGTAGATAATGCAATAATTTTTTTTAAATCAAACTCATAATTAGCTGTAATACCAGCCATTATTATTGTTAAACCTGATAATAATAATAAAAATTTTAAAAAAATTATATCAACTAATATTAAATTAAATCGAATTAATAAATAAACCCCTGCTGTAACTAAAGTTGAAGAATGAACTAAAGCTGAAACAGGAGTAGGAGCTGCCATGGCAGCTGGTAATCAAGAACTAAAAGGAATTTGGGCTCTTTTAGTCATAGCAGCTACAATTAATAATACTCTAATTATTTTTATTGAATAATCATTATTTATAAAATCTAAATAAAAAATATAGTTTCACCTCCCATAATTTATTATTCATGAAATTAATATTAAAATTATTACATCTCCAATTCGATTAGATAAAGCAGTTAATATACCTGCATTATAAGACTTAATATTTTGATAAAAAATAACTAAACAATAAGAAACTAACCCCAATCCATCTCAACCTAAAAAAATACTAATTATATTTGGCCTAATAATTAATAAAATTATTGAAAAAACAAATAATAAAACTAAAATAATAAATCGACTTAAATTCAACTCTGACCTTATATACCTCTTTCTATAAAAAATTACTGAAGATGAAATTATTAAAACAAATATTATAAATAATAAAGATATTCAATCTAATAAAATAGATATAACAATTACTATTGAATTAAAAGAAATAATTTCCCACTCCAAAAAAATAACTAAATCTTCCATAATAAAATATATTATAAAAAAAAAATTAATTATTCTAAAAAAAAATAAAAAAAAAAACCTAAAAAAACAAATAGAAAAATTATTATTTTTCACAATTTAAAAGGATTTTACCCCATATTTTTGACTCCCCAAATCAATATTTTTATTAAATTATTTAAATATTAAAATCAAATTATTACAAAATCAATTTTTAAAACTAAAATATTTAATGGTAATCAATGTAATATTAATATTAAGTATTCACGAGAAACCCCAGTGTAGAATCTATATATTCCTATATTATAACAACCATGTTGAGTATAAGAATACAAATATAATCTATAAGCAGCTCTAAAAAAAGAAATTAATATTAATATTAACATTGTTAAATAAGATCATCTTACCATTCTATTAATTAATCTTATTTCCCCTATTAAATTAAGAGAGGGGGGAGCTGCCATATTTGAGGATATTAATAAAAATCATCATAAACTTAATGAAGGCATAAAATTTATTAAGCCCTTATTAATATACAATCTTCGTCTATTTAAACGCTCATAATTAATATTAGCTAAACAAAATATTCCCGAAGAACATAATCCATGGCCAATTATTATAATATAAGAACCTAAAAACCCTCAATAATTTATTGATATAATACCACAAATTACTAATCTTATATGGGCAACAGAAGAATAAGCAATTAAAGACTTTATATCAACTTGACATAAACAATTAAGCCTAATATAAAATCCCCCTACTAAACTAATAATAATTCAAATAAAATTTAATTTTATACCAATTTTTTGAAAAAAAACTAAAACTCGTAAAAGTCCATAACCCCCTAATTTTAATATAATTCCAGCTAAAATTATAGAACCTGAAACAGGTGCTTCTACATGAGCTTTTGGTAATCATAAATGAACAAAATATATAGGTATCTTAACTAAAAAAGCTAAAATTATTGAGATATATAATAAATAATAATCTAAACTGTAAAACTTTAAATAATATATAATTATATAATTATAATCATAAAAAATAAAAAAAATTCCTATTAATATAGGTAAAGAAGCAAATAAAGTATAAAATAATAAATATAAACCAGCTTGAATACGCTCAGGTTGATATCCTCATCCTATAATTAATATTAAAGTAGGAATTAATCTACCCTCAAAAAATAAATAAAATATAAATAAGTTTAATACTCTAAAAGTTAAATATAATATAACTATCAATATAATAATATTAAATAAAAAAAAATTAACAAAAAAATTATTTTTTTTTAAACTTTCTCTTGCTATAACCATTAATATACAAATTCAAATTCTTAATAAAATTAAACCAAAAGAAATCATATCACAACCTATTATATACCTAATATTACAAAAATTTATAATATTAATATTTAAAAATATAAATATAAATATTATTATTATTATTACTATTTGAACCATTCAAAATATATTTTTTAAAAAACATAAAGGAATTATAAAAAAAATTATAATTAAAAATTTTATCATTATAATAAACTAAATCTTTGAAAATAATCATTTCCATGAGTTCGAATTATAGAAACTAAAATTGATAACCCTAAAGCCCCCTCACATACAGAAAATAATAAAAAAATTATTAATATATATATATCATTATTTATAAAATTTAAAAATATTAATATAAAAAAAAAAATTCTTAAAACAATAAATTCTAATCTTAATAAAACAATTAATAAATGCTTATGCTTAGAAACAAAAATTATATTACCAATAATAAATATTATTATAACAACTAATCACATATTAAATATTATCATTTGTTTTTATAGTTTAAATAAAACATTGGTCTTGTAAACCAAAAATAAATTATTATTTTAAAAACTTCAAAAAAAAAAAATATCTTTATCAATAATCTCCAAAATTATTATTTTTTTTAAACTATTCTTTGAAATTATAAAAATATTTTTTTCATTAACAATTATTACTATTTCTATTTTTATAATATTTATTAATCATCCCCTTTCCATAGGATTATTAATTTTAATTCAAACTATATTAATTTGCTTATTAAGAGGAATATTAATTTATTCTTACTGATTTTCTTATATTTTATTCTTAGTTTTCTTAGGAGGATTATTAGTATTATTTATTTATGTATCAAGAATTGCTTCAAATGAACTTTTTCAGCCCAATTTTTTTATAAAATTATTCTTTAGTATTATAATAACAATAATTATTTTTATTAGAATTATTTTCATATATAATATAAATTGATTAAATTTTTTCTTTAATTATGAAATAATAAATATAATAAATTTTTTTTTATTTTTTAATAATGAAAATAAAATTAATTTATCTAAATTATATAATAATCAAACTTATATAATAATAATAATATTAATTATTTATCTTTTTATTACTTTAATTTCTGTAGTTAAAATTACTAATATTTTTTTTGGTCCTTTACGATCAATAAATTAATTACTACTAATGATAAATAAATTTTTTCCATTACGTAAAACTCACCCCTTATTAAAAATCATTAATGGATCTTTAATTGACTTACCATCACCCTCAAATATTTCTTCTTGATGAAATTTTGGATCTTTATTAGCTTTATGTCTTATTACTCAAATTATTACAGGATTATTTCTAACAATATATTACACAGCTAATATTGAATTAGCTTTTTATAGAGTTAATTATATTTGTCGAAATGTTAACTATGGATGATTAATTCGAACTTTACATGCAAATGGGGCATCTTTTTTTTTTATTTGTATTTATTTACATATTGGACGAGGTATTTATTATGAATCTTTTAATCTTAAATATACTTGATTTATTGGAGTAATTATTTTATTTATTTTAATAGCAACAGCATTTATAGGATATGTTCTACCTTGAGGTCAAATATCATTCTGAGGAGCAACAGTTATTACAAATCTTTTATCAGCCATTCCTTACTTAGGAACTATATTAGTAAACTGAATTTGAGGGGGATTTGCAGTTGATAATGCTACTTTAACTCGATTTTACTCATTCCATTTCTTATTTCCATTTATTATTTTAATATTAACTTTAATTCATTTATTATTTTTACATCAAACAGGTTCAAATAATCCTTTAGGAATTAACAGAAATTTAGATAAAATTCCATTTCATCCATTTTTTACTTTCAAAGATATAATTGGATTTATTATTTTAATATTTTCTTTAATTTTATTAACATTAACTAATCCATATCTTCTGGGAGATCCAGATAATTTTATTCCGGCTAATCCTTTAGTTACACCAATCCATATTCAACCTGAATGATATTTCTTATTTGCTTATGCAATTTTACGATCAATTCCTAATAAATTAGGAGGAGTTATTGCCTTAGTTATATCAATTCTAATTTTAATTATTCTCCCTTTAACTTTTAATAAAAAAATTCAAGGTATTCAATTCTATCCTATTAATCAAATTTTATTTTGATTTATAGTAATAACAATTATTTTATTAACCTGAATTGGAGCACGACCTGTTGAAGATCCTTATATTATTACTGGACAACTATTAACAATTATTTACTTTATATATTTTATTATCAATCCCATTATTAATAAATATTGAGATAATATAATTTTCTCTAATTAATTAATGAGCTTGTTAAAGCATTTGTTTTGAAAACTTAAGAAAGAATTATTTATTCTATTAATTTATACTAAAAATTATTACTAACTTAAAAAAATTATTAACCCTACAAAAAATAATAAAAAATTTAAAGAAATAGGTAAATAACTTTTTCATGATAAATATATTAATTTATCATAACGATAACGTGGTAAAGTCCCCCGAACTCAAATAAATATAAAAGAAATAATAGTTAATTTTAAATAAAAACTTAAACTTAATCTATATCCCCCTATATAAACTAAAACAAATAATATTCTTATAAATAAAATTCTTGAATATTCAGCTAAAAAAATTAAAGCAAATCCGCCTCTTCTATACTCAATATTAAATCCTGAAACTAATTCTCTTTCCCCCTCCGCAAAATCAAAAGGAGTTCGATTTGTTTCAGCTAGTATAGAAGAAAATCAACATAATCTTAAAGGAAATATAAAAAAAAAAAATCAAATAATTTCTGGATAATTTCCAAAATTTATTATATTAAAATCTATAATTATAATAATTCTTGATAATAAAATTAATGCTAATCTTACTTCATAAGAAATAGTTTGAGCAACTGCCCGTAAACCCCCTAATAATGAATAATTAGAATTTGAAGATCAACCAGAAATTATAATTGTATAAACCCCCAAACCTGTACAACATAAAAAAAATAAAATTCCTAAATTAAATCTAATTATATTAAAATAATAAGGGATTAACATTCAAATTATTAATGATAAAACCAATCCTTCTTCAGGAGAAAAATAATATGATATATAATTAGAATAATTAGGAAAAGTTTGTTTTTTAGTAAATAATTTAATAGCCTCAGAAAAAGGTTGCAAAATTCCCATAAATCCTAATTTATTAGGGCCTTTTCGAATTTGAATATAACCTAAAACTTTTCGCTTTAATAAAGTTAAAAAAACCCCTCCAATTAATAAACCTAAAATTATAATTAATGCCCCTAATACTCATAAAATCAAATCATTTATTATCATTTACTATATATATAATTAATTATATATTTTATGACTTTTAAAATCATTACATTTTTTTGCCAAAATAGCTTTATACCCTTATTAAAAAAATTCTTTACTTTAAAATTATTTTAAATATTTGATCCTTTCGTTCTAAAATATTTTTTTTATTTAAAGATAGAAACCAACCTGGCTTACCCCGGTTTGAACTCAGATCATGTAAGATTTTAATGATCGAACAGATCAAAATTTTAAACTTTTGCCTTTAAATTTTATTTTAATCCAACATCGAGGTCGCAAACTTTTTTTTTTATTTGAACTAAAAAAAAAAATTACGCTGTTATCCCTAAGGTAATTTATTCTTTTAATCGATATAATCGGATCATATTTCCATTTATTTATGTTTAATTTTTAAAAAAAGTTAATTTAATTTTTCTATCACCCCAATAAAATAATTAATTAAATTTTTATTAAATTATTTATATAAAATAATAATTTTATTAATTATAAAACTCTATAGGGTCTTCTCGTCTTTTAAATACATTTTAGCTTTTTAACTAAAAAATTAAATTTTATAAATTAAAAAGAGACAGTTTATATTTCATCAAATCTTTCATACAAGTCACCAATTAAGAGACTAATGATTATGCTACCTTTGTACAGTCAAAATACTGCAGCCCTTCAATAAATTAATCAGTGGGCAGACCAGACTTTAAATTATAATCAGAAAGACATGTTTTTGATAAACAAGTGAACATAAAATTTTGCCGAATTCCTTTTTTTAAATTATAATAAATTATTATTTATTATATAATTTATATACTAATTTTATCATTTTAATTAATTTTATATTATTATATAATATTTTTTTATAAAAAATTAAATATTTTATATTAAATTTTAATTTTAAATAAAATTATTTATAAAAAATTATAATTTTTAAACAATATAAATTTTAAAAATTTTAATTAAAATCAATATTATAAAATTTTATTTTAAAGCTTATCCCTTAAAATATTTAATAATAACAATAAAAAATTAAAAAAAAAAATAATTTTTTATTAAATTAATATTTAAAATTAAATTTTTTTCTAAAAAAACTAGATATATTTAAAAACGATTAACATTTCATTTCTAATTAATTATTTAAAATAATTATATAACATTAACTTTAATAATTAATTAACTCTTTTAAATTCGAGAAATTTTTAACTAAAAAATATTTTTAATAAACTCTGATACACAAGATACAATAAATAAAACTTACTTTTAAATAAATTCATTTTCAACTATTTCAAATTTCTTTTACAATACTAATTTACTATAAAATTAATAATCTTTTTTTTTTATAATACTTTAACCCCCATTAAAATATATAATATTAAAAATTATTTTATTATTTTTAATTTATTAATTTATCCCCCTCAAATTAATTAATTAATAATTTCTTTTCAATGTAAATGAAATACTTTAACAAGCTCTAATTTGTTCTTTCTAGAAACACTTTCCAGTACCTCTACTTTGTTACGACTTATTTCAATTTATTAATGAAAGCGACGGGCAATATGTACATATTTTAATTTAAAATCATTTTAATAAAATTAATAAAATTACATTTAAATCCACCTTCAAATAATTTTTACAAATTATTATTCATTTAATTATTATATTATTGTAATCCATTATATTCTTAATAATTATCTGCATCTTGATCTGAACTAATTTTCATTAAAATTTTAAAATATTATTATTATTAAAAAATATTTTTTTAACAACGATATACAAAATTATATATTAAGTAAGTTTATTCGTGGATTATCAATTATTAAACAGATTCCTCTAAATGAACTAAAATACCGCCAATTTATTTAAGTTTCAATAAATTATTAATTACTATTTTAGTATTTTAATTTAATTTTTAATAATAGGGTATCTAATCCTAGTTTTTTATAAAATTTTTTAAAACATAATATAATTTAAAATTTTTATAAATTAAAATTTCACTTAATAATTTTATATTTAATTTTAATAATTTTCATATTAATTAATTACTAATAAAATTTAAATTATATTTTGTATAACCGCAACTGCTGGCACAAAATTTGTTTATAATTTATAAATATTACTAAATCTTAATTTCTTAAATTTTTAATGCTAATTACTACTTTAATTTTATAATATTATTAAAATAATATAAAATTCATACTAAAATTTATATGTAAAATAAATTTAAAATAAATTTTTTAAATCATAAAATTTATATCTATTAATAAAATTTTTCACATAGATTTTTTTTTTTTATATATTAAAAAATTTATATATATATATATACATATATAAATATATATACATATAAATAAATATAAAAAATATTTATACGTTTATATAAAATATATTAAAATATTTAATATAAATTATTAAATATTAAATAATTTCTTTTTTTTTTTCTTTTAATATTATTTTAAATATTAAAGTGGCTATTTAAATTTTTATAATTTAAAAAATTATAAAAAATTAATATTATAATATTTTATTAAATTCAATTAATTTAATATATTATTAATTATATTAATAAATTAAATATTTAATTTATATATATATATATATATACATATATAAATATATAATTTTTTAATTTAAATATTTTTTAAACCATTTTTAATTTTTTTACATATAAAAAAAAAA